TAAATAAGGAAGAATTGAAAACAAAATAAAGATCAGATTTTCTAGTCCATAATGTATTTCATCAATCTAAGTGGAATAAGCAAAGTGGATTCCTTATTGGTTAGTCAAATTCCTTTTCTAAATGAAAACCACAGGGTTGAAGGACATGTCCGGATTTGATAAAATCAATAAAGTAAGGTTTTGTCGTTCTAGACCATCGGATTCCCCATAAAGAATCATAAATAAATACGAATAAAAAAAAAAAAGGGGGGGGGGAAATCAAAAAAACAAGTACAGAAAAATTATACAAAGTTATATATAAGTTTCTACCCCCCTTTGGCATTTCTTTAATTGGATTTTTTCTTTAATTGAATTAAGTTTGATTAGACGGAAGTTCATTAAAAACTTCCGCTTTCTTTAAAAGATTCTGAACAGTTCCTGTGGGTTGAGCCCCTTTTTCAAGGAAATACAGAATAACGGGAACATTTAAATAAGTTTGATTCTTCATGGGATCATAAAACCCCACGTTTCGAAGATCTTTTCCTTCTCTTTGGGATCGAACATCAATTGCAACGATTCGATAGACGGCTCATTGGGATAGATATAGATGAACAATACCCCCCCTAGAACCGTATAGGAAGTTTTCTCCTCATACGGCTCGAGAAAAAATGATTTGATTCGAAGTTTTGTCTATATATCCAATTCTAATAAATTCAATGACAAATGGGCCTATAAAAAAAATTAGACTAGGATTTCCGTTTTTTTTTCCTTCAAAAAAAACCATTCGTACTCATAACTCAAGTTGGTTAACTCTCAACTAGCTCAAAAGAAAAATCTTCAGTTAATGTCATTTATTGAGTGGTCTTTACCCCCTTTTGTTTGCCTCGTTATTCGATTTTGATTCTTTAGTCTTATCTAGTTATTGAGACTATCGAGACAATTTAAATGGTCTTTCCTTGTTCTTAGATCCTTTCTTTTGATTTTAATCATTGGGTTTAGACATTACTTCGGTGCTTCTTAATCCTTTCAAAATGGCAGCAACGTACCCTTTTTTGATTTCTTTCTCTCAAAGAATCCTATGTACAGTTAATTCTCGCGTGATACACTTTACATCGAAAAAGTTTGATCAATTACAACAAGTTTTTCTTTTTAATTGGATCCTTTTTATTTCTATATATGGAATATACGTTTACGAAGTTGTTCCATTTGATTGGTCTTAACCCTAGATCCTTGCCCCCAAGAAATTAATTAATCCTTTTTACTCGAGCTCCATTGTGGACTATTTACAACCCAACAAAAAATGAAAGGTTCGAGTGTAACAGAACAAACAATGTCGAGTCAAGAGCACCCTCATTTCTAGATAAATCGAAAATGGTGGATGTAAAAATCCACAATGGATCGTGTCCTTCAAGTCGCACGTTGCTTTCTACCACATCGTTTCAAACGAAGTTTTACCATAACATTCCTCTCATTTGGGACCCGTATGGAATTGATTCAATTATAGAATCATGAATAGTCATTGGTTTAGTTGTACATAGACACAGGAATCTAGACTTTTCTATATATGATATGTGGAAGAATTTTATGTGGAAGAATTTTTCTGAAAAAAGTATTAGCAAGACAGCATCTTTAACATATATAAATTATATATATAGATAATAGAAAGATATCAACGAATAACTTTTTCAATCTGCATCTTCGAACAACTCAATAGCATAGATTCAACAATTTCCTACTTTTTACTTTTTGAGTACCAAAAATTCGACTTAGAAAATCATTCAAAAAAGAATATTTCTAATGGATATTGAAAAAGTTTTGTATTTAGACATAATTATTGAATGATTTTATTCAAATCAAATTGTATAATAAGCATCAGGTTTGAAAGATAAGTATTTCGTTTTAAATTGACTCATCATTGATTTAAAATAGATTTTAAAATGGATTAAGTAGATGAAAGAAAAGAACAAAGAAATCCAATTTTTTTTTTCCTGAGATGGATAAAAAAATGATGTAAGTTAAGATTTGAATCTTTATTCTTTTCATCTGATTATGAAAATAAAAAAAAAAATAGGGAGTGGTTTTCGTATATATCAGATAGACTGAACAGTTGTCACTGTTATCGATATTCTATAATATCGAATTGAAATCATTTCAGCTTCAATAATTTCTAATTTAAGGGATCACAAATCTTTTTCACAAAAACAAAAAAAAAAGTTTTGTCATTGAAATAGAACGATATATACCATATAAGCTAAACATTTCCCGATTCTATATTATATATATGTCTTTTGTTTCACTTTAACATAGAGTTGAGTAATATTGAAATAATTGACTCTTGTCATAAAGTGAATAAAAGTGATAGGATAAATAACTCCTGCCTCAATCGTTCCATAGATTTCTAATTTTTCATTAGAGCCAAGCACGAAATACCTAACTAAAATGAGATTTAACCAGAATCCATTGGCTCCATAAAAAATCAAAAATTTCTCCATTATATGGAACTTGATGATTTGGTAATGAGATTCGAAGAGACACAGATATTCAAATTAATATGGATTAATTCGCTACTTCTTTCTATGGTAAGAATGGTAAGAATGCAGCGGATATGCGCTGGGACGGAAGGATTCGAACCTCCGAATAGCGGGACCAAAACCCGTTGCCTTACCACTTGGCCACGCCCCATTTCAATTTCTAATCGACACTAAGAAACAATAATATTGTTATTGATTGTTTGTCAACTACAGTCCAAATATCTCTATATCTCTAGAATAGATTGGTACTAGGATTTTGATATATATATATCGATATAGAATTCAACTTGATTTATTGATCATTACATAGAATTCAATTAAGATATTGTATGAAAGTATGATTTCTTCTATTCTCAAAGGAGAATTGGAGGATTTTTGATTGGGTGGGTTCAAAGAAAAAGAAGGATTTTTTGTCTACCTTACTTACTTTCTTCCTTTTTCTTATATCCAAAACTCAATAAAAATGCAATTATCTCCAAGAACAAAATGCCTGTTATGCTTAATATCGTTAGTTGGACCTGTATTTGTATGAATTCTGTCCTTTATTGGAGTAGTTTTTTCTTGGGCAAATTGCCCGAAGCTTATGCTTTTTTGAACCCAATCGTAGATTTTATGCCAGTCATACCTGTTCTTTTTTTTCTCTTAGCTTTTGTTTGGCAAGCTGCTGTAAGTTTTCGATGAGATTCTTAATAAGAATATCCTAGCATGATTTCTTCGAGAAAAAATTCTAACAATTTATAAAATCAGATAAGTTTTAGAGTATGGACACTGAATTTGTACACTGAAATTCTTGTATAGTCGCCATAACGACTTACCCCCATTTCCTCAGTTTTCACCTTTTTTCCAGTCAAAGACCCTAACCCTATTAGGGTCTCCTACAATATCTAATTTTTCAATGAAAAACATTTTTTTTTGATTGTTATAAAAAAACCTCCTCTACTGGTGTCAAAATAGGATAGGGGATAGAAAGATGGAAAATCTATTCTCTTTTTTTTTTTTGCAAAAATTATCTTGGAGATTGTGTAATGCTTACTCTGAAACTCTTCGTTTATACCGTAGTGATATTTTTTGTTTCTCTCTTTATCTTTGGATTCCTATCTAATGATCCGGGGCGTAATCCTGGACGTGAGGAATAAAATTCAAAGCGTTTTTATGGGGTAATTTTCAAATCTTCTTATAATTTCATCTAGTCCACAGGTTTCATTCACTAAAATTTTTGAAAGTGGAAAAAATAAATAAAGTGATGAACGGAAAGAGAGGGATTCGAACCCTCGGTACGAATAACTCGTACAACGGATTAGCAATCCGACGCTTTAGTCCACTCAGCCATCTCTCCCAATTGAAAAAGATAATTACTACATTACACACAATGTAAGTAGTCTTTCTTTCTCTCTTCTTTCTCTATCTTTCTTTCTCTCTTCTTTCTCTATTCTATTATATATATATACAGTATATAGAGCCAGATAAATTGACAAAACAAATAAGGAATTTTTTTTTTATGTAAAAAGGGGATTCGAACGCGCCAACAATCGAACTAAAGAAAAATAAGGAAGACCCCTTTGTGTTGATTTTGTTCGAAAGGCCCTTCTTTCAGATTCTGATTTCTTCTGATGGCCTGGCCTGGTCAGTACCTAGCCGGGCCATTTTTTTATTCCAACGAATTTACGAATTTCTGATATCTTATTTGGATTTGAAAAAAAAAAACACTTTCTTATTTATTATATATTCATATTCAATTGAATATTCAAGCAACAAAAAAAAGAAGAAAGAGTATTTACATCCTTTTTCTTGTTAGATTTTATTTTCATTTTCCGAACTAAAAAAAAACTTTAGATCTTCCACAATGCACTTTTTGGTTATTATTTTAGTGTTTTTTCAATCTGTTTCAGCAAAAGAGAAAACTTTATTAGTTATTTCACCGAATCTCATTAAATTTTTATCTCCCTAAGAAAAAGTTCACCACTCTCATTTTTATGATTCTTTAATGATCCTATCTTGATCATGCTCAATTATTTTGTTCGACAAAAGGTACGTTTATATACAATAATTGTATTGTAGCGGGTATAGTTTAGTGGTAAAAGTGTGATTCGTTCTATTAACCCTTTAATAGTTAAAGGGTCTTTCGGTTTTATTCATATTCCGATCAAAAACTTTATTTCTTAAAAGGATTTATTCCTTTACCTCTCAATGAGAAATTCGAGAAAAAAATACACATTCTCGTGATTTATATCCACGAATCACTTCGAAATTGAAAAGTTGGATTATGAAATTGCGCAACATAATTTTAAAATTGGATTAAGACTTCCAATTTTTTAAGTATGAGTAAAGGATCCATGGTTGAAGATAGAAAGTGAATTTCTAATCGTAACTAAATCTTCCATTTTTTTATGTTGAAAGAAAAAAATGGAAGCAAACAAAATAGCTATTCAACGATATCTTTGGTTTACTAGAGACATCTGCATATTGTTTTAGCGCGGTGGAAACAAAATA